GAATATCCAACTGACAAATTAATTCTTTATAACGTACTCTATTTTTTTTTGACAAATAAGCTAACAGTCGTTGACGTTTTCCCAAAATTTTTCGCAAACCTCTCTGAGATAAATAGTCTTTTTTGTGCAATTGTAAATGTGAAGTAAGTTTTCGTATCTTATTGGTAAAACTTAATACTTGAAATTCAACAGACCCTCTGTTTTCTTCTTGAGAAATAACTGAAATAAATGAATTTTTTACCATAAATTGACCCTCTCCTTTTTAGAGATATGTATTTTACCGATCAGTAATAATAATGCTAGTAATTTAAATGGGGGATATACAATAATCTTAATTTCTTTATGGATTCCTAATTTGATCAATTCAAATTAATCAATCCAATTTTGAATTAGATTCAGATAGTGATACAAAAGGATGGTACATATATTTTTGAATTCACAAAAGCGAATAATTTAAACCTAAAATGAAGAAGATTCTGTCTGTTGATTCATTTCTAGATCTAATTGATACGTTATTTATTTAGTATCGTATATTAGAATGGAATGTAAGACAAGGTATATGTGCATCTGTTTGTTTTCATATACCCTTTATGGTATAGGATAAATGTACTATTAACGAATTTTCAATCGTGGATACATATATATCCTTAACATACTAAAACAACTACCATTATTGGTATCAAACCAATAACGATTCATACAAGCTAAATCTTCTAATCGATAATTAGGCCAAAGAAAGAACTTGAATTTAATGAATTCATTTTTATCTCTATCGGTATGTTTACTTTCGTCCAAAAATGGATTGCAGTTTTTAACCTCGCCCCTCTTGGAAAATACTAGATTTCTATCCACACCCTTCCTTTTTTTTGAATTGAAACAAATTAGAATTCTCAACTCTCTGCGACGTCTAGATGATAAAATATTTTCAGGAACAACCAAATTTAAATGATTTTTGTATCTATTTCCATTTATTTTTTGATATCCTGAAATGGATTCATCAAAATGAGTCTTATCAACATATCTTTGTTCGCGGTATCTTTGATTAGTTTTTTTGTGCTTACTTTTGTGAACCAAGGAAATACCTATGGTTTGATACATAATAAATTGTCCATCATTTTTTACAGACAGACGAAGGGGTTCGATAATCAATACGCCCTTTTTCATCAATTCTGTAAGAGTTAAATTCTTTTCAATCAGCATTATATCCAAACTAATTTCTCTCCGTTGAATCGAAGATATAGTAATTTTTCTTGGATTTTTCAGTCTAAGCAGGAGACAATATACCTTGATATTATTGATCATTCTTTGATTCAAAGAATCGCCCCATCTCAATTGAAAAAGCAAATAACGTTTCAGGAAGATATCTAGTTCTGCTTCTGTGTTACTTTTGTATTGTTTGTTCTTTTTACCCTTTTTCATTTCTGATCCCGCATAATCTTCTTCAATATCTTTTTGTTGGTTTGCTAGAACCGATCCAAGATTGCCTTGGTTTTGTACGTCTGATCCAAGATCCCCTTGGTCTACGGGTTCTTCTTGAGTTCGATGCTTTATTTTTTTATTCGATGGTATAAAAAAATCCACCCTTTGCTTTCCATTGATGTTTTTATTTGTACCAACATTTTCGTTTCTATTCCAATTTAAAATATTCCAATTTAAAAGAAGTAATTTGCTTGGTATAATCCACGGTTTGCTTTTATATGCATTATAAAGTCGCACAAATTCTGGGAAGAACCAAAGTTCTAGATTCGATATCTGACAATTTAGTATTTCTTCATTCATTCCCATCCAATCAAAAAAGACTTTTTGAAGGTTTGTTGCATTGATTTTTAGATCTTGATTAATCTTAAGATAAAAAAGATCTTTTTTATCTATTTTATCAATTATTTGATAATTATGAGTACTTTGATTACTCTTGATATCGCTCTTGGTCCAGGCCTCAATATCGACTTTTTGTCTAAGATAAAAATTGATGATTTTCCAATCCAAATATTTTCTATCGGAATTTTTTTCGATATATAAAAAATCGCCCCAATTTTTGATAGCGGGACTCTCGAGGATATCAAAAAAGTTCTCTTTATGTATGTTGGAATTATAAGAAAGCTCTTGATTCTTATTTATTTCAAATCGCGATCCATAAATAGAAGAGTGCCTCTTATTTTTATTTTCATAATTAAGAGATTTATATGATAAAAGATCATATCTATAGTATTTTGGAAAATTATCTTTTTGATTCAATAATGAATATCCTTCAGGATCATTTTGTTTTTTGTAATGAATTAATTGGTCTTTTTCATATGAATCCCATTTGTTTAAATTTTGATTTTGAATCATACGACATTGATTAATTCTATTTCGCCATTTTTTTGGTATTAATTTTGACCATCTAATCTGAGATAGATCGTATTGATAATGCACTCTTAACCAGTTTTTCCACTGATTCATTCTATAATTCTTGAGTTTCTTATGCCTTAATTCAGGCTGAAATATTCCCAGTGTTCCAAAAGAATCCTTTATTTCAGTCTTAAGAAAAAATGATGTTCCCTGATATTGAAAAACGGATCTTAATTTAGACCAATTTATAACTTGAGTTTGTGATAACTTGTAAAATACATATGCTTGTGACAAGTAAGATAAATCACTAAAAATATTTGAATTTTTCTTATTAATATTATCAAGTGACTTTTTTATAGTTGAAATAAAGCGAATTGTATTTTTATTTTGTTTATTTATTTTTTCTTGATTTGGTTCATTATTGTAAATATATTTATCAATAATTTTTTTTGTTGATTCAAGAAAAAGTTGTGTATTGATTCTGGGAATATTAATGATAGATAAAAAAATATCTATGTATATTCTTTCAATGAAAAATTTTAGAAAATAATTAAATTTATAGGTTAATCGAGCATTTCTTCTTTTTAATATTTGCCAAATATTTTTTGGCAACTCTAATCTTTTAGCATTATAACTTCTTTTGTTAAGACTAATGTTTATTGCTGGAGTTACTTTTTTTTTATCTTTTCTAATTCTTTCTATTTGATTTCTGATTATACTGACTCTATCAGTCAGATCTTTCATTTTTTTTTCTGTCAGTGAAGAATTTGTCCAATCTGGAGATTGAATTTGACTGAATGATTCATGAATTATCTGATTGCTGATTATAGAATCTTTTTCTTTTTTAGTTTCATTCGATTCATATACTTCTCTTAATCCAAATAATGGAATTGGATTCACTTTTGAGAGTTCGTTTATTTTTTTTTTTATAAATATAATGCTTTTCATAACCCATTTTTTTGTTTCTTTTGAAACTTTTAGAAGTAATTTTGTTTTTCCTTTTAAAACCCTTAGGGCTAGAAAGTACTTCTTTTTGAATTTTTCAATTTTTTTTTCGAGTTCCCTAATAATAGGCTCAAAAAAGGAAGGTCGTTTTCGAGGAGAACCAAAAGGAAGTTCAGCTTCCATCCCCCAAACTGTTAAAAAACGAAAATCATCTTTTTGTTTTTTCTTTTTTATTAGATCTCTATGAGAGGATTGTAGTTTAGATCTGTGCCAAGGTTTCAAACGGAAAGGAAATAGGATTTTTATCTGAATCCCGTCTGTCAACCAATTTTTCGGAAATTCTGTTTCTGATAATTGAACACCATTATAGGTACATTTAACATGCATTTCTCTATTCCATTCCTGTAAATCCTCAGACCATTCAGGAAATTTAAATAATAACATACGTCCAATATTTTTGGCTATTATCAAGGAAGGTAATAGAATATATTTTCTAAGAATTGATTGAGTTATTAACATGGAACCTCTTATTCCTTGTGCAAATGGAATGGTATCCCAGGCTTCTGCTATTTCTATCCGCGCTTTCTCCTTTCTTTTGTTCTCCTCTTTTTTGTCCCTCTCTTCTCTTTTTGTCTGTTCTTCTATATACTCTCCAATTTTGATTTCTGCCCCTTTCCAATTTCTAAAAATTGGTTTGATTAGTCGGGAGATATCAAAAGAAAAAAACGGGGATTTTTTGATTCTGTCCAAAAAAAGCGGGGAATGCACATTTGCTTGAAATAGCTTCCAAATAACAATTTTACGCCTTTGAACACGCATAGAACCTTTGATTATGCCTCGTCGAAAATCTGATTGTTGTGAATAGCGTATCAAAGCCACTTCGTCTGTTCGATCCGGAGTATCAGTATCCTCGCTATTAGGAGTGGTATTCCGCTTGTTACCAGTAAAAATCACCACACGTTTGGCTTTTCTTGAGCGAATTTGATGATCCACCGGCACCTCTTGTAGATATTCTCCTGATTGTTGTTCCAAATCGGTGATTAATTTGTATGACCTGCGAGGTACTTTTTTACTGATTTCTTTTATTCCAATAGATTCTTTTCGAATTTTTTTATCATTAGGATCAGTTAGAATTGCATTGATTAATTCTTGGTAATCAATATATGGAAGAAGAATACTATGAATCCGATTTATCCCAATTATCTTTTTGAAATTTTCTATAGAAGTTATGATTGAAGGTGAAAATCTTTTGTTGATTGTTCCACGATATGGTCCGTTCAAGAAAGGATCATAAATTTTAGGCAAATATTCTTTTTTAGCATCGTCATTACACAATCTAGTCCTTGTTTCGATTATATCTAGAGAAAGGTATTCCCTGTCTCTAACTTCAATTCTATTTATAAACTCGTTGTTTAGATTATTACTTTTTTCTTGGTTCGTATAAACCCAACGATTGCCTAGTTCATGAGAGGGGGTTTTTTCTAGTGTTGACAAGAATATCTTTTTTTTTTTTATCATTTCAAAAAAAGTTGACAAACTTGGCGGATATGTAAAAGATATTCTTTGTTTTCCATCACTCCGGCATGTGTCAAAAAAGTATTGTGACATTTCATTTCTCACAGCTTTTTCAAATCTATTATTTTTTATGTAGCGAAATGGGCGATTCCATCGGTTATAATCGAAAAGAAGAGTTACAAGAGGTTTTTCAAACCAAAAGACTTCTT